TAGTTGATAACTATGGTCTATGTCAATTAAAAGAAAAGGATGAAAAGTACTACTAAAGTCTTATCGAGGTACCGGAATCCCTTGGGTTTTCCAAATTTTTTATAATTTTAGTACGAGTAATAATATGATATGAATTGTGAATCACTCAACTGAGGACTTCTTGCTCAAAGATATTCATTTGTACGTTTACGTGAGATAAGAGAAAAACATTTTCGTTCAGATCCATTTTGAAAACAAAAAAATGAGGGGTATAACCGCGTTCAAACCGTTAATGAAAAAAAAGATAACTAGTTCGAGAGTAAAAGGCTTTTGGGGATAGAGGGACTTGAACCCTCACGATTTTTAAAGTCGACGGATTTTCCTCTTACTATAAATTTCATTGTTGTCAGTATTGACATGTAGAATGGGACTCTATCTTTATTCTCGTCCGATTAATCAGTTCTTCCAACGATCTATCAGACTATGGAGTGAATATTTGATTCTTTTTTCAACTTGAAATCGATTCACAAGAATTCTTCCATTTTTTCCTATTCATATAATATATATTTGTCATTTCATATTCTAAATTTGAATTTAGAGAGAATTTCATATTCTATAATATATAAATATCTAAAAATTTAGAAAAAAAAAATACAGAATAGATTCGGAGTGTCATTAATCATTTGATATAGTATATTCTTCACCCATTTTGGATTGGAGGTTCGACGGAAGAATTCTTAGAACAACACAGTACAGTCAACCCCATTTGTTAGAACAGCTTCCTTTGAGTCTCTGCACCTATCCTTTTTTTTTTATTCTTGTTTTCTGAATCCTTATTTTTTTGCTTTTGAAAAAAGGAGTTGGCTCAGGATTGCCCATTTTTATTAATTCCAGGGTTTCTCTGAATTTGAAAGTTTTCACTTAGTAGGTCTCCATACTAAGGCTCAAGCCAATTAAGTCCGTAGCGTCTACCGATTTCGCCATATCCCCTTTTGCGTTTTGTTTTAAGATTAGGATCTTAGTGTGATGTCCTTCCCCGTTATTCTTTCATTTCTGCCGGAACCATCGAATTCAGTAGATTTGATATGGATTACTAAAAAATGTTTCCTCCTATTTCATTTTTTGTATATCTTCTTTCATCTCTATCGGAAGTCTATATTTTCATTTGCTTTGGTCTAATCAGAAATGATTCTATCATTTCTGTAGCTTCAATTCAATATAGATGGATATATACCATATATATCCTCCTCCCCATTTATTTTCCAATGCAATTTTGAATACTCAAAGGATCGATTCTTTGTTTTTCATCATAGTCTATGAATGAAAGCCCAAGAATATCTTATTATGTTATTATGATCCGGAGTTCATCGATTCTAATTTTTTTCTTCTTTTTTACTTTAATTTTCGGTTTTCTTAAAGCAGATCCTTATAACTATTAACTCTAAAAAATATCTTAAAAAAAAATTGTCATAATGAAATTGGTTTTGAATTTCGATTTGAAATGAATTTGAAAATTCATAGCTCTACTAAAAAGATAAATAGAATTTGCTATAATTTCGAAATCGAATTTAAATAGAATCTAATTGTTCTAGGCGCAAAATAGAATATACATAGAAAGAAATAAACTAAATTCAATATTTCTATTTATTAGAAATTCATATCATACAAGGATAAAAATGAATAAGCCTAAACTAAAATATAGTTCATTGAATTCCAGTGCATGTACAATTTCTGGGAGCCCGCTTAGCTCAGAGGTTAGAGCATCGCATTTGTAATGCGATGGTCATCGGTTCGATTCCGATAGCCGGCTTTTCTCCATTTTTCTTTGTTCAATCTTTTTTTTTATTATATATTTTTGAAATCGAAGAACAAAGAAAAGAACAAGGGTGCCTTTCCCTTCTTGAAAACGATCTATTATGTCGTAGAAACTTACAACTAGGAATAAAAGGAAAAGGGTTCAATCTCGGCAGAACAAATCAGGAAAAAACTCTTTCTTTTATTTTACATTTTACTTAGCATATTTTAATACAAATATATAATATATAAAAAGGTTCGTATATGATGGATATACAATCCATTTTCTTATTCATTGGAATACAATACTTTAGGGGATTTCGTTTCATTTATCATTTAGTTCAGTTTTAATTTAGGTTTTTTTGTAAATATGGAATATATATATATATAAATAGAAATAAAGAAAATAAATAAAGAAAGGAGTCTTTATGTCGCGTTACCGAGGGCCTCGTTTCAAAAAAATACGCCGTTTAGGGGCTTTACCTGGACTAACCAATAAAAGGCCTAGAGCCGGAAGTGATCTTAGAAACCAATCGCGTTCCGGGAAAAGATCTCAATATCGTATTCGTCTAGAAGAAAAACAAAAATTGCGTTTTCATTATGGTATTACAGAACGCCAATTACTTAAATACGTTCGTATCGCCAGAAAAACCAAAGGGTCAACCGGTCAGGTTTTACTACAATTACTTGAAATGCGTTTGGATAACATCCTTTTTCGATTGGGTATGGCTCCGACTATTCCTGGAGCCCGCCAATTAGTTAACCATAGACATATTTTAGTTAACGGCCGTATAGTAGATATACCAAGTTATCGTTGCAAATCCCAAGATACTATTATGGCGAAGGATGAACAAAAATCCCGATCTCTAATTCAAAATTCTCTTGATTCATCCCCCCGTGAGGAATTGCCCAAACATTTGACTCTTAACCCATTCCCATATAAAGGATTAGTCAATCAAATAATAGATAGTAAGTGGGTCGGTTTGAAAATAAATGAATTGCTAGTGGTAGAATATTATTCTCGTCAGACTTAGCCCTAAATAAAATACAAAGCAAAGAGTTCGGACAATTGGGTCCCTTTCTTTCGCCAAAGTCAAATGACTTAAGGTTTAAAGTCAGAGGTTTGATCCAGATTTTATCCTATTCATGTATCCTAGATTGGCAGAAAGATTTTCACTCCTTGTCCATTCGTTCCAGTATTTTATGTACCGCGGCAATTCGAAATAGAATAAATATATATCAAAATAAAAGAAGGATCCAACTCTTATGTTCTAATAATAGGATTTTTTGTTGTTTGATTTGTTACAGTTAGGAATGTTGGCGAATTAAATTAGGTGAAAGTACGGAAAGAGAGGGATTCGAACCCTCGGTAAACAAAAGCCTACATAGCAGTTCCAATGCTACGCCTTGAACCACTCGGCCATCTCTCCTACACAACGATTATGACTCAGAAACCGAAGAAATAGCGAGCCATTACTCTAGTTCATATTTCTATTACTATTCCATTTTTGTTTGGATAGGTACGACTAGGACCAACCCACCAATACTATAACTAATAGTAATAGAATCTTTTTTCTAAAAAAGATTTACTCGTAGGATTTAATTAAAAACAAAGTTTTTCCTTGTGAAAGGATAAAATATATATTGATTCATATTTGCAAAGATAATGTTCCTATCCCTTAATTTGATATTTCGATAAATGATTATTCGATTCTTTTTCCCTTTTCTTTTTAGATCAAAAATTCCTTGATTCTTACGCTTCGATGAAATCGGAATAGCTCCTATACTACTACATTTGATTTGTATGAATTCGAATGGGATTCCACGATTTCTTATTGATTCTTAAAAAGGAGCAATTTGTTTGGGTATTTGCAATAATTGGGATAAATAGCAGTATAAGTAGTAGTAGAAAATTTGGCTCTTTATTGCAATTTTTTGGTTTGTAAATGAATCTCTTTTTATGTTATTTCGTACTGTACAAATCCTTTGTTTGTGTAATCGTTTTCCCACAAGGGGTAATGAGAAGAATTTTAGAATGGATTGATACCTATGCCTAGATCGCGGATAAATGGAAATTTTATTGATAAGACCTTTTCAATTGTGGCCAATATCTTATTACGAATAATTCCGACAACTTCAGGAGAAAAAGAGGCATTTACTTATTACAGAGATGGTGTGATTTGATTTTTTTATTATTTAGTTTCCTTTTACTGCTCCTAGTTTTATGAGAAAGGCACACGATTCGGGATAGAAAGAAAAAATATTCTTATTCCATTTCCATATTACATATTATATAAATAAACCTACGCTTGTTGAAGGTGAAGTTTAGAAATAGAACAATTCCTTCTGTCGTGTATCCCCGATTGATGCAACCTCGGATACTATGCTTCAGTTATCGATTTTAGTATTGAGCGAAAGGTTACACCTTTGTGTTTTGTATTACAGGTCAATCCTACTTCCTAGTAATATAGTACCAATAGGCGGCATAGGGGAAGAAGCACTACACCTAGCAATCGACAACACGAAAACTTTGTTAAAAATTACTTACCTATTCCCTTTCTTTTCTTACCTGGATTGGGACTAACAAGAATGGTTGGGACAACAAACATCCATCTCGTTCGTACTTTGGATACCCGTATAACCATCGAAGACTGTTGAAGTGACTATTTCCTGGAAATTAGGATGCGTTGAGGACAAAGGAATTGTTGGAGTTATCCTTTCTATTTAGTATCAAGACACTTGATTCTAGTAAAATCTCTTGCGCAAGAAGGTTGGCTAGAGATTTTTTGTAAAAACACTAGCCCCGCTCAGTTCATAATGAGAATGTTTTAACCCTTTTTGATTATTCCATGTATTTTTAATTCTCATTATGTATATTTAAGGGAGGAGCCGTATGAGGTGAAAATTTCACGTACGGTTCTGGAACGGAGATTCTTTTAATCGAATAACGACCGTAACGGATGTCAGCTCAATCCGAAGGAAATTATGCGGAAGCTTTACAGAATTATTATGAAGCTATGCGACTAGAAATCGATCCCTACGATCGAAGTTATATACTCTATAATATAGGCCTTATTCACACAAGTAATGGAGAACATACAAAAGCTTTAGAATATTATTTTAGGGCACTAGAACGAAACCCATTCTTACCACAAGCTTTTAATAATATGGCAGTGATCTGTCATTACGTGCGGCTATCTCCACTATAGAAAGAAAAAGGAAGACAA